TCCGAAAATTAGCAGTTCGCCCTGTTAATCCGCCAGGGCCCAAATAACTCAATTTTCTCCCATGAACGATTTGTGTCAATGGATTAGTTCGATCCAAAACTTGAGATAATGGGTGTAATCCGAAAAAGGATTCATAAGTAGTTGTTAACGGAGTTGAAGTTACCAAATTCTGAGGAGTAGGTATCAATTTATGCCTAATTGCTCCGGAGATAGTTCCCTTAACTACATTTTCTAAACGAGCCAGAGCCAACCCGAGCTGGTCTTGTAAAAGATCCGCTACAGAGCGAATACGTTTATTTTTCAAATGATTCATATCATCAAGTGTACCCATTCCAAATTTCATCCCAATCAAATGATCGGCAGCTGCTAATATATCTCGTGGTAACAAAAATATATTATTCTGAGGTATATTAAGATTCAGTCTCCAATTAATATTTCGGCGACCAATCCTTCCTAATTCACACCTTTGGTGAAAGAATTTTTTTTGTAATTCCTTACATAAGGATTCAGAAAATATTGGATCCCCACCTACACAAGAAAATTGTTGATAAAACTCCAAAATAGCATTTTCTTTTGACCCAATTTTTTTTTTCTCCTTATCGGTCAAGAAAGATAAGAAAATTTCAGGGTAGCAAACATTCTCTAGAATTTCTCGTAGATTCGAACCCATAGCTGATGATAGAACTAGAATAGATATTTTCTGTTTCCTACTCACCCGAGCCCATATTCTTGCTTTTTTATCAATCTCTAATTCTAACCTGCCTCCCCAATCTGATATTATGGTGCCGGTATAGACCGAAATCCCGTTATGATCCAATTCTGACTGGTAATAGATACCGGGACTTTGCAATATTTGATTGATCACAATTCTGTATATTCCGTTTACTATAGAAGTTCCAAGGGAATTCATTAAAGGAATGTTTCCAATAAAAATTCTTTGTTCTTGCATATTCCTACTGGTTTTCCAAATTAATCCCGCGGATACATATAATTCAGAAGAATATGTAAGTGATTCATAGACAGCATCTCGTTCTTTTATCAGAGGTTCTACCAATTGATATGTTTCCACAAATAATTGAAATTCAATTTCGTGATCTATATCTTCAATTTTTGGAAACTTCGAAAGTTCTTCTATTAAACCCTGATCAATAAACCGATAAAACCCTTCAAATTGTATCTGATTAAATCCGGGTATTGTAGATGTTCCCTCTTTTCCATCCCCAAGCATCTTTTTTGAATTTCCCATTTATCCGTTTATTGAAAAAATCCCATCCCATCTCTCATTCTTCACCGAATCATATCCATAGAATTCGATCTAATAATAATGGAATTTCTATTCTGTTTACTGAATCACATGAAATTTTATCCAACTCCAAGATATATGGAATGTATGAAATACGTATGAACGGAGACTAGATTCAATTGGAATTTTTTTATAAGAAATAGATCCAAATGGAACAGAATTGAGAAATACCGCTGGAACTTACGGAGTTTTGTAAAGACTAGAAAAACCAAGTAATTTCATTTTCACCTATGATATTACATATTCCAATTCGATTGCATACCATAAAAAATGTATTCATCATTGGATCTGTTCGAGCAGATAAACATATAATAAATAGAAAACTTTTTTTTTAACCACATTTCATTGTTCAAAAAAATATTTGCGGAAAAGAGATTGATTTTTACCTATTTTGAATAGAATAGTTAGAATATCATTGAATTGAAGTAGGTAAGAAAACTTGTGTTTTTTTATTTATTAATTTTTATTATTATTAAAATAAAAAAAAAATGCACAGATATATATGTCTCTTTTTCTTCTTTTATTGTGGTACAGTTCTGTTTGGGACAGCACATGCTGTGCTCTATCAAAAAGGAAATTTTCTCTTCAAGGGAAAAATTGAAATATAAAAATTTATTGAGAATTACTCCTCAAAAGCATCCCTAGAGAGATAAAATACCCCATTATAGAGCTATAGCTCTATAACACAACGTAACGTATGTTCTGATTCTGGGGTTTACATATACTCATCATTACTGTTATAATTGAAATTGAAGAAGATTTCTTTTTAATTGAAAAAACTCAATGTAGATTAGTTATAAATCCATTGATTTTCTTAATATTATTAGAAATAAAAAAATGTAGATTTTTTTTTTTAATTCAAAAATGGTCATGAATTTACAGTCAATAGTTAATGGTTCTGGTTTGTCCTGGATTCTATATTTTGTGACTGAAAATCTATAGATATAGATTTTTCGGAGTTGAAAAAAAAAAAGCAAATTGGAATCTAGTTTCTATCGTTTTGGCGGCATGGCCGAGTGGTAAGGCGGGGGACTGCAAATCCTTTTTCCCCAGTTCAAATCCGGGTGCCGCCTCAACAACAGACTTTAAATAACAAACGTAGGAATAGGAAAAGACTCTTGATACTTTCTTTTCGTTATTCTAAGCCCCCGGCTCTCGAAGTTCTATTCTCTAACCTAAAGTTTTGCCTATCAGATTCAAGGAAAACTTAAAGTAGTGGAGGGAAATCTGTAAATCTTTACTTGCCACTACTAATTGAGTTCCACTTACTGAGTCTTCAATTAGATTGGATAGCCAGAGAGGGAATTAAATTAATAGTTTTGGAAAGGACCTAAGATACTTTGGATATAGACTCATGAAAGTCTCGGAATGCTCCGACATTCAATCAATATTAGATTAGATGAAGAATTGCCTTTCATTTTACTTCAAAAAATAAAAAATGATAAAAGAAAGAAAAAGTCTTCTTCTTTCTACATGTGAGTCAGATTCCTTGGATACTTCGAAAAATGTCCGTTTGCTTGTGTTTACATCTTGTCGATTCTACTAGAAATTTTATAATAAGAATAACTCATTATAAGATAAGTGGATTTTTGGAGTAGTTCATCAATGGTGACCAAATGCCTCTCCCTTTTTTTGACTCTGCACCAGTTATTTCACTATTATTAGTAAACAATAATGGAATAGTTTCTTCATATTCATAGAAATAGGGGGCAGAATTCACATGGATATAGTAAGTCTCGCATGGGCTGCTTTAATGGTAGTTTTTACATTTTCCCTCTCTCTCGTAGTGTGGGGACGAAGTGGACTCTAAAAATACTTCTAATTGCGGTAATAATCAAACTCTATCAACCTGTATCAATTGTTTTCGTTTTCTAGACCGTTCGGCAATTTTTTTAAGATTTTTTTTTAGAAATTGGATTTATGTTTTGTTTTATTGACTCATTTGCTATTTTTATATCAGGGTTTACACGGTTAACCATTCATGGGGTAACCCCTTTCGAAATCTGAAGAAGCTTCCATCGAATTGGGATTATCGGTTTGGGATTATCTGTATTAAATGGATCAAACAAACAAATGAAATTGAGAAAGTATGTACATACATTTCATATTCTATTTCATTTATATTGACGTTTATAAAGAAAAAGAGAGATATAGGTGTATTCCTTTATATTAATATATTTCACTTGTATCTTTATACATTATAATAACCATAATGGCTAGTATGGTAGAAAGAGATCTCTTTCTACCATACTAGCGGGCCCTTTAGGATACTACTACTGAGTCTAATGCATTCCTTTCATTTAAGACGAGAAATTGAAATCTTTTTTTTTTCATTGATAGTAAAATTGTATTCAAATTAATCATTTTGACTAACGGTTTTTACGTAAATTATAAGTAAAAAAGCAGTAGGAACGAGAATGAAGAGTGCAGTAGCAATAAATGCAAGAATATTGACTTCCATAATTTAATCGTTTATTATTATTTTTTTTTTTCTTTGGAATATCTCGGGATTTAATCCCATAGAGATGAGAAATCTTTCGCTTGTAAACTCACTCAGATGAATTAGATTTCTATGATATCGAATGAAAGAAATATCATGAATAACAATATCGGAGCTATAAAATCGATTCATCGTCAAGAATTTAATAGTATAACATAGGAAGATCTTTTATCCACACCCAATACATAATGAGATTCTTGATCCAATCAAAAAATATTTATTTATGATTTTTTTTCCCGGCTTTCCTTTCTAAAACCTAGTAGTTTACTTTCCTTGTACAATCATCTGATGAAGTATCATAAAAAAACCTTTTATACTTCGATCCTTTACAAAAAGAGTTTATAAAGAACCTTAAATAAACAATAGAAATCAAATAGAGAAAACAAGTACGAAGTTCAATTTGAAATAAAAAAATTGAAAGGGTTTATCATCTTTTTGGAAAACAAAGAAAGGGAATGTGACAAAGACGAGTCCCAGTAAAAAAAACGAAAATATTCAAAAAAATTAACTCGTTAATTTTTCTTACGAGTTTTTTATTCGACATCGCCTCTAATCTTTAAAAAGAGCATATTCATTAGGGAAGACGCATTTTATCTTTATTAAAAAAAAATCCTCTTTCCTTGGTTGGATTCGAACTATTTAAAATTCCTTGACTTCATAGAAAGAAAAGTATATATAGGTACTCTTGGCAAATGTATTATACGCTATCCTATTCCATTTTCCTACACGAATTAATGGGAGATCAGTTGACAAAAAGCGGAAACCCCATACAGTTTCTCTTTCTTGAAGTGTTGAATGCTCTCAATAATTATAATTAATTTACATATGTCTCTCTACCCTAGTTAAAATAATCGACCCTTTCTTTTGTTTTATGAAAAAAGAAAAATAAAACAAAAAGATAAATGAAACCATTTTCATCCCCTTGCCCAGAAACAAAAAGGGGAGTTGATGTATTGAATCCGCCGGGACTGACGGGGCTCGAACCCGCAGCTTCCGCCTTGACAGGGCGGTGCTCTGACCAATTGAACTACAATCCCATGGAAATCAAGTGGGTAGCTTACATATTCCTTCTTATGATTTCATTTTAATCATTTCAATTTTAGATTAAAATTTGTGTTTTGTAACAAAGAGAGTCACAAGTGATATATTGATATCTATACGGATATCACTTTAGTGAGAGCAAGACGGATTACTGGG